GAGATGGAATAGTACATTATATTTTTTTTTTTATATTATATTTATATTATATAAAAATATAATAACAAATTACTAAAAAGATTAATAAAAAAAAGAAAATATACGAAGAAATTCGTCCACCCCCCACATATTTGATAGCTTCTCCCATAAAAAAACTTGAAATACCAACTCCATTTGGAATTCCATCAATTATTTGTCTATCAAAAAAATAATTGAATTTAGCCAACTTTCTTACACTCGCAATTAAAGATACTTCAAAAAAAGCATCTATATAACCACGATTATATGACCAATTATATATAACATTGATTATCTTATCAGCAATAATTTTTTTAGTAAGACTTTTTTGAAATAAATTCAATACGTTCAAGTTTTGTAAAGAAGAAAAAACAGGTTTATAGAGAAAAGACGCTATCAATATTCCGAAAAAAGCTATACTCACCGAAAAAGTTGCATTTGTAAAAAATTCATACCAATCGACAGAATTCTTTGAATTTTGATGTAAAAGGTCTATAGACGGAATTAACAATTTGGATAATATATCCAAATCTATTCCTTCTTGGCTGAAAGAAATTCCAATGGACCCCACGAAGAAAGTAAATAAGACTAATACAAGCATAGAAAATAGCATAGTATTGTCTGATTCATGAGGATAAAAAAAGGGAATGTTTTTAGTACCAAAATGGGTACTCTCAAGAAAAAGACGTTTTATGCTTTTGACATTTCGATTAATTGTATTTAAATATTTCCTCTTCCGAAAAAAAGAAGTCCTTTCATTATTATTCATTGTTAATAAAGCTAATAAATGAATTTTCTTTTTTAATTTCTTTTTTCCTTCTTTGCCCCATAAAGATATTGAATAGAATGAACTATTTTTCTTTCCGTTGAAATTTTGAAAATGAACGTTTAAATATCCTTCAAAAACTAGTAAATAGATTCGAAACATATAAAATGCAGTTAATCCTGCTGTGGAACAAGCTATTATTGCGAAAATTGGTGAATACAACCAACTATCATTAAGAATCTCATCTTTGGACCAAAAACAAGCAAAAGGTGGAATACCACAAAGAGAAAGTGTACCTATTAAAAAAGCGGTTTTTGTAATTGGCGCATGTTTTGTTAAACCGCCCATAAGAACCATATTTTGACTTTTATCTGGAGAATATCCAACAATTGCTTCCATTGAATGAATAATGGATCCGGATCCTAAAAACAATAATGCTTTTGAATAAGCATGAGTAATCAAATGAAATAAAGCGGCTCGATACGAGCCCATACCTAAAGCTAACATCATATAACCCAATTGAGACATTGTAGAATAGGCCAAATTTTTCTTAATATCTTTTTGAGCAATAGCTAAAGTTGCTCCTAATACTACTGTTATTATACCTATCAAAGCTATTCCACTCATTATGAAGGGTATAACTGTGAAAAGAGGAAGAAGTCGAGCTACAAGAAAAATTCCTGCTGCTACCATAGTAGCAGCATGTATAAGAGCGGAAATAGGCGTAGGCCCTTCCATAGCATCCGGTAGCCAGACATGAAGAGGGAATTGGGCAGATTTCGCAACTGATCCACAAAATAATAAGAGGGCGCAGAAAGTAAGAAAAAAAATATTAACCTCATTCTTATCAATCAAGTTATTAAATATTTGAAATAAATCCCGAAATTCCAAACTACCCGTTATCCAATAAAGACCTAAAATTCCTAATAATAAACCAAAATCCCCTACACGATTAGTTACAAATGCTTTTTGACAAGCCTTTGCCGCAATAGGACGTGTGAACCAAAAACCTATTAATAGATAAGAACACATTCCAACCAATTCCCAAAAAATATAAACTTGTATCAAATTGGAACTAGTAACTAATCCCAACATTGAAGTATTAAAAAAACTCAGATAAGTAAAAAATCTCAAATATCCTTGATCATGAGACATATAATTATCACTATAAAAAAGAACCAGAATACCAACAGTAGTTATTAATATTGACATAATAGAAGTAAGTGAATCGAACAAGTAGCCAAACTCTAAAGAAAGATCATTATTTATAGTCCAAGACCATACATATTGATAGATAGAACTGTTCTGGATTTGATGAATAGAAAGATCGATCGAAAAAATCATAACTATCATTAACAATAAAATACTAGGAAAAGCCCACATACGGCGAAGATTTTTTGTTGCCGTGGGAAAAATTAGAAGTCCTACCCCTATTAAAATAGGAACTGGAAGTGGGAGGAAAGGTATGATCCATGAAAATTGATGTGTATATTCCATACAAAAAAAAAATAAAGAATAAAAAATATTTTGATTCTTAATGAATTTTCTTTCTTATTCGTTTGTTTTATCTCTTTTGTAAAGGGTTCGGTTAATAAAAAAGTGGATATATAAATAGAATTTGATATTTTTTTTTTATTCTGAATCGTTGCACAATACTTCGAATATCCCAAAGTACAAAGTAAAAATAGACCAATAACCAAATTAAATTCGAATATATATATTATTTATTATTTTTAGTAATATTAATTTTAATTACTATTTAGAATAGAATTACTATAGTTAGTAATAATATTTGATATTAAGAAAAATATTAAATTACTATTAATAATAAATAAAAACGAAATTTGTAAAATTAAAATTATTATCTATAGACCTATAGACGGAGGATAAAAAATTACACCAAAACTAAGAACATGCCTTTCTTTTTATATATATGAATGAATCAGAAAAAACATATGAAATGACCCAATAAAATAATCTTATTATTATTTTATTATTCAGAAACATTAGATCATTTTTTAACTAATTGAGACATTCCAATTTAATTACCATAAATAAATTACAATAAAAGGAGATCTAGATATATAATATATGTTATATATGTTTGGAAAGATTTTAAAAGGTTTCTAATATTGAATAACTTTAGATAGAAAAAAATAGGAAGGATAGATAAGACGACATATGGCTAATTAAAGAATAATTCGTTTTCATTTACAGAAGAAAATAAATGTCTTTCACATCGAACTATAACAATGAAAAAATTATCTAAGTTAGATGGCAGTTCCAAAAAAGCGCACTTCTATATCAAAAAAAAAAATTCGGAAGACTCTTTGGAAAAAAAAGGGATATTGGACAGCATTGAAAGCCTTTTCATTAGCGCAATCCATTTTGACAGGGAACTCAAAAAGTTTTTTTTGTAACAAATAAAAATGTTGCAATAATCTGAATTAGCTCGATTCAAAGAGTATTCTTTATTATTATACTAATAAATAAAATAATAATAAAGAATATTTAGTAATATAAGAATTTATAATATTGACCATATATTTAGCATATATTATAATATATGCTAAATATATAATCTAAATTTTTTAGAATGTAGTCTTAAATAATAATAGAAGTCAGAACTATCTAGTTTCAGTTTCAACATTGGAAATGAATGGAAATGAAAAAAAAAAAAACAAGAATACAACTTAACTTCGTATTGAAATCGAAATGTTCTATTTTTTTATTTGAATATTTTTTCAATTTTATTACTATACTTATAGTTAATATGAATTTCTAGTATAGAATTAGAATAATAATAGAATTCTTCAAATTTTTTAATGTTTAGTAAACGAATGTACTAAATTAATATTCCACTTTAATTGATTCTTTCAATCTCGACGATTGACTAATGAATCGGTTATTATGATTTCGAGTAAGCCGCTATGGTGAAATTGGTAGACACGCTGCTCTTAGGAAGCAGTGCTAGAGCATCTCGGTTCGAGTCCGAGTAGCGGCATGGCATCCTATATTCTAAAAGAATAAGTCCTATAATGAATTCAATTCCCGATTTCTATTCCTATCCTAGTATTCATACCTTTTTTATTTTCATTATAGATATTTATTTATTTTCATTATATATATATGATATTTTCAACTTTAGAGCATATATTAACTCATATATCGTTTTCGGTCATATCAATTGTTATTTCAATTCATTTGATAACCTTATTAGTCAATGAAATCGTAGGATTATATGATTTGTCCAAAAAAGCCATGACAATAACTTTTTTCTGCGTAACGGGGTTATTAATTACTCGTTGGTTTTTTTCGGGCCATTTACCATTTAGTGATTTATATGAATCCTTAATCTTTCTTTCATGGGGTTTTTCCATTTTTCATATGGTTCCGTTTTTTAAAAAGGATAAAAATCATTTAAGTACAATAATCGCACCAAGTGTTATTTTTACCCAAGGCTTTGCTACTTCAGGTCTTTTAACCAAAATGCATCAATCCGTAATATTAGTACCCGCTCTACAATCCCATTGGCTAATGATGCACGTAAGTATGATGATATTGGGATATGCAGCTCTTTTATGTGGATCATTATTATCAGTGGCTATTTTAGTTATTACGTTTCAAGAAGTAATCCAAATTCCTGCTTTTACCAAGAATTTGGATTCTTTAAATAAATCATTTGATTTTGCTGAAATCAAATACATGAATATCAATGAAAGAAAGAATGTTTTACGAACAACTTCTTCTTCTAGAAATTATTACAGGTCTCAATTTATTCAACAATTGGATCGTTGGGGTTATCGTATTATTAGTCTAGGTTTTCTCTTTTTAACAATAGGTATTCTTTCAGGAGCAGTATGGGCTAACGAGGCGTGGGGATCATATTGGAATTGGGATCCAAAGGAAACTTGGGCCTTTATTACGTGGACCATATTCGCGATTTATTTACATACTCGAAAAAATAAAAAATTAGAAGGTGTAAATTCTTCAATAGTGGCCTCTATAGGATTTCTTATAATTTGGGTATGTTATTTGGGGATCAATCTATTAGGAATAGGACTACATAGTTATGGTTCATTTACATCTAATTGAATTAAAAAAATGAGTAAAGAACCTAGAAATAAAAATATGGAAAGCATATATATATACTTTCCATAAATTAAACTTTCCAAAAATCGTCGAGAACCCTTTGAATCATTACATGACTTGATTTTAAGGGTTCTCACAAACAACAAACATATTCGATTACAATTCGATTTTTTTTTTTAAGTGAATCTAACAGAAAAATCTTTTTTTCATTGTCCAAAGGTTTTTTTTCTCTTTTTTATTTTCTTTATTGGTTTTGTTTTATTCATTTATTCAAGAAAACTATCTATCAAAAATTAGATAGAATAGCTTCAACTTTCTCAACCGAGAATGAGAAAATAAAATCTGGATAAATACCAATACCTATTACGGGTATAAGGATAGAAATCGAAATAAATAATTCTCTCGGCCCAGAATCAAAAAAATAAGAGTTTGGTGTATTAAAAAACTTGTATCCATAGAACATCTGCCGTAAGAGAGATAATAAATAAATAGGAGTTAATATCATTCCAATTGCTGTTACAAAAGTAATTAGTATTTTCATCATGAAAAGATATTTTTGACTAGTAATTATTCCAAAAAAAACTATCAATTCTGCAACAAAACCGCTCATGCCCGGTAATGCAAGAGAAGCCATCGATAAGATAGTAAAAATCGTGAATATTTTTGGCATTGGGATAGCCATTCCGCCCATTTCGTCAAGATTAAGAAGACGTAGTCTATCATAACTAGTTCCTGCCAAGAAAAAAAGCGCAGCGCCAATAAATCCGTGAGATATTATTTGTAAAATGGCCCCGTTGAGCCCAGTATCACTTATTGAACCAATTCCTATAATAAGGAAACCCATATGAGATACCGAGGAATAAGCTATTCTTTTTTTTAAATTACGTTGACCAAAAGATGTTGAAGCAGCATAGATTATTTGAATAGAACCTAATATCATTAACCAGGGGCAAAATATGGAATGAGCATGGGAAAATAATTCCATATTAATTCGAACCAACCCATATGCTCCCATTTTTAATAAGATTCCGGCTAAAAGCATACAAGTGCTGTAATGTGCCTCTCCGTGGGTATCTGGTAACCATGTATGTAAGGGTATAATCGGCGATTTGACAGCAAAAGCAATAAGAAATGCCATATAGAATATTATTTCTAGCGCCACAGGATACGATTGATTAGTTAATGTTTCAAAATTTAATGTGGGTTCATTCGAACCATATAAACTGATACCCAGAATTCCCATTAATAAAAAAACAGAACTTCCCGCAGTGTACAAAATAAACTTTGTAGCTGAATACAAACGTTTCTTTCCCCCCCACATGGCTAAAAGTAGATAAACGGGAATTAATTCCAATTCCCACATGATGAAAAAAAGTAAAATGTCTCGAGAAGAAAATAGTCCTATTTGACCGCTATACATTGCTAACATCAGGAAATAGAATAATTGGTATTCTCGAGTAACTGGTTGAGCCGCTAACGTGGCTAAAGTGGTGATAAATCCCGTTAGTAAGATAGGTCCTATAGAGAGTCCATCTATTCCGAAGCTCCAGTAAAAATCAAAAAAATTGATCCATTTATAATTCTCCGTTAGTTGGATTAGTGGATCATCCAATTGGAAATGATAACAAAATGCATAGGTTGTTAGAAGGAGATCAATTAAGCATATACAAATACTATACCACCTAATTACCTTATTTCCCTTCTGAGGAAATAAGAAAATTAATGAACCCGCGGCTATTGGCAAAACTACAACTATTGTTAACCAAGGAAAATAATTCGTCATAAAAATAAGATACACTTGGGCCAGAAAAGCCCGCACTCAAAATAGAAAAAAATCTTTTCTATTTTATTTTGAGCACGGGTTTTTGCCAGTAAAATAAAAAAACGTATTCGTGTGGTGTTTTTTGAAACGTATCAATAACCTAGACCCATACTTCGAGTTGTTTCATTCCCTAAATAAACTCGAACACTTAAGAAATCCGTCGGACAGGCGGACTCACATCTCTTACAACCAACACAGTCCTCTGTTCTTGGGGCAGAAGCTATTTGCTTAGCTTTACATCCATCCCAAGGTATCATTTCTAATACATCTGTGGGACAGGCTCGGACACATTGAGTACATCCTATACATGTATCATAAATCTTTACTGAATGTGACATTGTATCTATAGTAATTTTTGAACATCAAAAATGAAAATTATCGATCTAGTAAACTCGTAAATCAATCATATATTTATATACCAGATGAATCAATGATTTGTCAGAATTTTGCTAATCAAAATAGACCTCTAGATAAAATTAAACGAATGAAGAGGGAGGAGGACCAGGATACTTTGATTGATTGCTTTTTATTATTTCGTTTTGCAAACACAAACATGATCATACGTTGTGTAGCATACATGCTAAATTGAATTGATAAATATTACACTATTTAAAATTCTACTTTTGTTTTGAGTAATTCTTATTAATCCTATTTATTCAACAGATTCGATTGATTGATACGGGTTGATTTTCTGTTACGAGAAATTGAAGAAACAATAGCTGGTCCAATAGCTGCTTCAGCGGCTGCAATAGCTATAACAAAAATGGAAAAAATATTTCCTTTTAATTGGCGATTATCAAAAAAATCAGAGAAAGTGACGAGATTTATATTAACTGCATTCAGTATAAGTTCAAGACACATAAGGGCTCTAACCATATTTCGGCTCGTGATCAATCCATAGATACCAATAGAAAATAAATAGGCACTCAAAACAAGTACATGTTCGAGCATCATTGACCAACTCCTTATCAATTTTGATTCATTTCAATATGAACAACAATTCAACAAATTCGATTGACTAAAGAATATAACAAGTCTGGAACAAAAGAATATATCGGCAATAAAAAAAAAAAATTGAATCTGGATTTATATTCCTAGTTCTGTATTCTCTAAAGATTTATTACTGGCGAGCTACGACAATTGCACCTATCAAAGCAACTAAAAGAATTATTGAAATGAGTTCAAATGGAAGAAAAAAATCTGTTGATAAATGAATTCCAATTTGTTGACTAGTACTTATCAAATCTTGCTCAATAATCTGATTTGGTCTTGTAGTCCAAATAATTCCGTACCATGATGTATCTGGAATAGTAGTTATTAGTGAAAAAAAAATACTTGTACAAACCACCAAAGTAATTCCATCCCCAACGGTCCAAAGATGAAAATCGTCGTAATATTCTGAACTATTCATGAACATCACAGCAAATATGATTAAAATATTAATAGCTCCCACATAAATAAGTAGCTGTGATGCAGCTACAAAATGGGAGTTTGATAAAATATAGAATAAAGATATACAAACAAGAACCAGTCCCAACGAAAAAGCAGAAAAAATTGGGTTGGTAAGTAATACTACTCCTAGACTCCCTAATATAAGACCCGATCCCAGAAAGACTAAAAGAAAATCATGTAACGTTTCAGGCAAATCCATTATATGTAAAAAAAGACAAAGAAATCGAAATTTCATGACCTTATTGATATGACCAGGAAAAAAATTTTATATACTTCAATCTCTCTTTGCATTAAAAAAACCCTACGGAGTTTGAATTGATATAGGTACAGTTATATAATCAATGTCATTCCAGTCTTTATAGGAAAGAGTAGTTTGAAACTATACTAAAACGAAAGTATAAAATAAAAGTATATATAACTATTTAATATTAAATTTAATATTTAAAATAAAATTTATATAATATATTTATATTATTCTATTTAATATTCTATTGAAAAATAGATTTCTATAATTTGTAATAGAATATCGAATATTTCTAATCTGATATATAATATTTATTCATTTTTTTATAATATTTTATCTAAAAATTCTATCATATATTTTTATATTTTATATTCTATTATATATTATTATATGATTTTTTTATTAAGAATTGTATTTAATTCGAAAAAATTTTATTTATTAATTTGAATTGTTCGAATTGTATAATCATCAATTACTGACATTGGTAAACGACCCAAAGCAATTTGATTATAATTCAATTCGTGACGATCATAAGTCGAAAGTTCATATTCTTCAGTCATGGATAAACAATTTGTTGGACAATACTCAATACAGTTCCCACAAAAAATACAGATTCCAAAATCAATACTGTAATTAAGCAATCGTTTCTTTCGAATATCAGTTTCCAGTTTCCAATCAACAACGGGTAAATCTATAGGACATACACGAACACACACTTCACAAGCAATGCATTTATCAAATTCAAAATGGATTCGACCGCGGAAACGTTCCGGTGTGATTAATTTTTCATAAGGATATTGAATAGTTACAGGTAAACGATTTGCGTGAGATAATATAATCATGAAACTTTGACCAATGTACCTTGCAGCTCGGACAGTTTGTTGACCATAATTCATGAACCCAGTTACCATAAGGAACATATCGTAAATATCTATGAATATTTTTGTTTTATTTCTTTCTCTTACATATAGAAGATCAATCTTTTTTTTTTTTATTTATAGTGAAAACAATTGAGACGAAGTTGTTAATAATAGATTACCGAGAGAAATAGGTAAAAGAAATTTCCATCCAAGATTTAATAATTGATCCATTCTTAGCCTAGGCAAAGTCCATCTTGTTATGATGGAAAAGAATAAGAAAAAATAAGTTTTAGCTAATGTAATAAAAAGATCAATTGTAGTTCCAAAAACTCCATATGTTTTATTTATTTCAAAAAACTCAGAAACGAATATGTACGGAATAGATATATTTGAACCGCCCAAGTAAAGAACTGTGACAAATAATGAAGAAATTAATAGGTTTAAATAGGAAGCAACGTAAAATAAACCAAATCTGATACCCGAATATTCTGTTTGATAACCCGCTACTAATTCTTCTTCCGCTTCTGGTAAATCAAAAGGTAATCTTTCACATTCTGCTAGCGAAGAAATTAAAAAAACGACGAAACCCATAGGTTGACGCCACAAATTCCATCCCCAAAAACCATATTTTGATTGCGCATCAACTATATCAACTGTACTTAAACTGTTAGATAATCCTAGTCGGTGATAACATTACTGTTCTCATCTCTATTACAGAACCGTACATGAAATTTTCACCTCATACGGCTCCTGGAAAGCCTTCAGTAAATCTAAGGACCGGGCCGATTATTGATTTCTTCTTGATATATCCCAAAGAGAGATCAGATTCAAATCTATCGGACGGTTCTAAATTAGACCAATTCAATTCTGTCTGTTAAAAATAAAAAATTAAATAATAAAAGATACAAAAGGTACTTCTGAATTGATCTCATCCCTTAAAAATCAAAATTTCAATTTGTTGAGTAATAAAAGAATTCTTCAATAAAATACTCTTTTAGAATTTTCAATAACCCTAATCATTTTCAATTACGAAAAAGAATTACACATTAGTTTCTTAATTATGACATGAATTTGATCTCCATCAATATGCATCTAAGAAATAAGAAATCAAAAACGAAAAGGAAATCGCTTTTTCGTTTTTGATTTCTTGTGTTTTTTTCGTTCCTATTCTTCTTTTTTTTGCTATTAAAAAGGGACTTAAAAAATTTCAATTTCAAAGGATTTTTTCGTTCCTGATAGTAATTTATTTAATCAGTGGATGGAAGCATACTCTGGATCGGAATTGTGGGGAGTACTCCTTTATTTTTTCTACCAATTTAAAGCCCCTATTAGTATTCTTTTTCTATTATGCGTAAATTCTCTTTTGGATAATTTACAAAATCTGCCTTACTAATCCTTTGTGTATCTTGGTGTTTCTAACCATCCACTCCTTTTTTTATTAACCCCCTTATTTATTTTATGTTAATGCATCTATGATAATTCATACAAATGGTAACTAAAACTCAATAAGGTTGGTCTTTTGAGCCCGCTTCAAAACAGGATGACTAATTATCCAATCTTGGGTTAAATGGCCTCTTCTGTTTATAATTCACTGCATTCTTATACATAGAAAATGAGACTCAATATTTTTACTGCTATTTCAAATCATCATACTAACTATTAACTATAAGTAATCTAGTATTATGAAATTCTAGTCAATAGAAGCTGTTTTATTTCACTCATATAACTATCTGATTTAGTTCTTCAATCCTAATTGTGAAAAATAAATAAAATTAAGATAATGAAAGTACCTATTTAATTTATTCGACTCCTTTCCTATATAGTACTATAAAGAGAGGAGGATAGCATCGAATAGCGTTTTCTGTTTCAACGAATCGCACGTAGAGATATTGATAAGACACATAGAGTTAATGGTATTTCATAACTAATTGATTGAGCAGCAGCTCGTAGACCACCCAAAAAGGAATATTTATTATTCGAGCCATATCCTGACATAAGAAGTCCAATGGGAGCAATACTCGAAATCGCAATCCATAAAAAAACACCTATATTGAAATCAGATAAAATAAAGTTATAGCCAAAAGGAATTACTGAATAGCTTAGTAGAATCGATATGACTGATATGGATGGTCCAATACTGAATAAACGAATATCTCCCCTAGATGGAATAAGATTCTCTTTGAAAAGTAGTTTTGTTCCGTCTGCTAGAGCTTGAAGAACTCCAAAAGGACCGGCGTATTCGGGTCCAATGCGCTGTTGTATCCCTGCAGATATTTCTCTTTCTAACCATACAATTGCTAGTACACTTATTGTGATTCCTAATATAAGAGTCAAAATAGGTACAAGTACCCATAGAATTCCATAGACCTCATTTAAAGATTCCAATCCGGAAAAAGAATGGATATCTTGGATTTCCGTTGTATCAATTATCATTTCAACGATCAATTTCTCCCATAATGATATCTATGCTACCTAGTATTGTCATAATATCAGCCAATTTCATTCTTTTAACTAATTGAGGAAGAATTTGCAAATTGATAAAACCGGGTGGACGAATTTTCCATCTCCAAGGAAAACCATTCTGATCTCCTATTAGAAAAATTCCTAATTCTCCTTTGGGAGCCTCAACTCTGACATAAAGTTCTTGTTTCGGCAATTCAAAAGTCGGAGACGATTTTTTACCAATGAATCGATATTCAAAATCATTCCAGTTTGGCTCCTTTTCTTTCTCAAAGCAGCGGATTTCTAAATTTTCATATGGCCCGCCGGGAATTCCTTCCAAAGCCTGCTGAATAATTTTAATGGATTCCATCATTTCACCAATTCTAACTAAATAACGAGCTAAAGAATCTCCTTCTTTTTGCCATTGAACTTCCCAATCAAATTCCTCGTAACACTCATAATTATCAACTTTACGTAGATCCCATTCTATTCCGGAAGCCCGAAGCATCGGTCCTGATAAACCCCAATTTATTACTTCCTCTCTACCAACAACACCTACTCCTTCAACCCGTTCTAAAAAAATTGGATTTCGCGTAATAAGGTTTTGATATTCAACAACCCTTGTTAAAAAATAATTGCAGAAATCAAAACATTTATCTATCCAACCATAAGGTAGATCAGCCGCTACTCCTCCGATACGAAAAAAATTATGCATCATTCTCATACCTGTCGCAGCTTCAAATAGATCATATATTAATTCTCTTTCTCGAAAAATATAGAAAAAAGGCGTTTGTGCACCAATATCTGCCATAAAAGGTCCCAGCCATAGTAGATGAGAAGCTATACGACTCAACTCCAACATAATTACTCGTATATAGCTGGCTCTTTTAGGTACTTGAATATTTCCCAATTGTTCCGGCCCGTTTACGGTTATTGCTTCTGTGAACATAGTAGCTAAATAATCCCAACGTGTTACATAAGGCAGATATTGGATAATTGTCCGGTTTTCCGCAATTTTTTCCATCCCTCTGTGTAAATAACCCAATATTGGTTCACAATCAATAACATCTTCACCATCCAGAGTAACAATAAGTCGAAGAACACCATGCATTGATGGGTGCTGAGGCCCCATATTGACTATCATGAGGTCTTTTCTTGTAGCTGGGACATTCATAGGTTTTTCCTCGATTCATTCTTCCATGAATCGTAAAAAAAAAAAGTTCATCTAAATTCAGGATCTAATAAATCGAATAATTGAAAATGACTCTTGAAATTAACGAATTTGTGACTCCCTAATACCCAACTGATTTATTAATTTTTTATAACGTATTCGATTTTTCTTTGCCAAATATGACAGTAGTCGTTGTCGTTTTCCCAGAATTTTACGTAAACCTCTTTGAGATAAATAGTCTTTTGGGTGTAATTCAAAATGTGAAGTAAGTTTTCGTATCTTGTTAGTGAAATTGACTACTTGAAATTCAACTGATCCAGGGTTTTCTTCTTCTTTTTTGTTTGAAATAACAGGTATAAATGAATTTTTTATCATAAAATAAAATGAAAGCTTTCCTCTCTCCCTCCTTTTTGCTAGATATTTTTATTGATCAGTAATAGTAATTACACTAATTTTTAATTTTGTATATTTTTTATATTATTAATTAAATTATCTTAATTTACTTAAATGAATTTCTTTTTTTTTTTTCAAATAAAATAAATTACTATGATTAAGCAATCCAATTCAAATCTCTGTATTCTATATAAATAATTCTATATTCAATAGAAATAAGAAATACTATATTTATGGATTCGGAAAATAAAAAATTCTATTGTCTATTGTATACTTAAAAAAAATAAGACGATTTTTTTTATTCATTTTTCTATCTAATTGAATATATCGTTGAATTAGTATCAATCATGCGTGTGCCCGTTTATAAAGATATATATAATTATATATAATTAAAATTAAATATATATCTAATCTTCACATATAAGATATGTGAAGATTAGATATTACTCTATTCTAATTCAAAATAGAAGATAAATTGGAGGTTTATCAATCAAATTTTCAATCGCGGATACATATGTATCCTTAATATACTGAAACGGCTTCCATTATGGGTATCAAACCAATAGCGATTTATACAAGCTAAATCTTCTAATCTGTAATTTGGCCAAAGAAAGAATTTTAAATTCATTAGTTTTTTTGTTTCTATATCAAGATCTTTATTTTTAGCCAAAACTTGACAGCCATTATTTATTTTATTCTCATTGGAATTTATTGTGTTTCTCTGCACAGTATTTCTAGGATTCAAACAAATTAGAATTCTCAATTCTCTACGTCGTCTATTGGACAAAATATTTTCAGGAACAAGCAAATCATTATGATTTTTATCTTTATTTTCTGTTATCTTTTGATCTCTTGTTCTTGGAATGTTTTTATCAAAATTCTTTTTATCAACACGACTTTTTTCTGGATTTCTTTGAAAAATTTCGCGCTTCTTCTTATGAATCAACGATAGGCTTATGGTTTGATACATAAAAAATTGTTCATAGTTTTTTCTAGACAGACGAACAGGTTCTATAGAAAATGTTTGTTTTGCAATCAATTCTGGAGTGTCCCTAAATTCTGTAAGAGTGAAATCCATATGATTATGAATCGCCATAGTTTCTAGATTTATCTCTCCCCTTTTAAGAGACATTATAAATAATTTTTTTAGATTTTTCAATCTAATCAGGAGACAATACAATTTGATCTGATTCATCATTCTTTCGTGTAGGGAATTATCAAAGTTCAAATGAAAACCCAAATACTTGTCTAGTAAGAAATTCTGTTCTCCCTTTAGATCGTTCGGGTAGTCATTTCGATCTCTATCATCATCTATACTATTAGAACCATTTTCTGCTGCTCCATTTGGAATGTCGAACTTGAATTCAAGAGATTTGTTGTTTTTCGTTCCAGTGATGTTTTTAATTTTACGAACATCTTTTCCATAAAAAGGGAAAAAAAGGAATTTTATTGGTACGATCCAAGGATTCTTCTTATATGCATTATAAAATATCGATAATTTCGAAAAGAACCAAAATTTTGATTTCGGATTCGATTTCGATATAGAACGATTTGGTATTTCTACATTCATTACCATCCAATCAAAATACTTTCTATCCAGATTTTTTTCCATATCTATAATAGTATCTTCTGCTATATAATTTTTGATAGAGATATCGTCCGTTATCTCAAAAAATTCTTTTTTACATGTGTTGTCATTATACGAAATGGTTTGGTTTTTGTTTGTTTGGAATGGTGATCTATATCCATAAATATATGATTTTTTCTTATCAGTATAATTAAGATATTTATAGGATAAAAGATCATATCTATATTGTTTTTTAATTTTTTTTTGAAATTCTAATTCTAATAAGTCTACTTGTTCTTTTTTGTAAAGAATTAAAGGGGTTTTTTCAGAGGAATCATAGTTGATTAAATCTTTATTTTGAGCCACTGGATGTTTGTTTATTCTATTTCTCCAGTTTTGTGGTACTAATCTCGACCATCTGCTTTCAGGTAAATCATATTGATAATGAACCTTTAACCAATTTGTCCATTGATTCATTACAGAATGGGGACGGTTCGTATGTCTTAATTTTGAATTAAATATTCCTTGTATTCTAAAAAAATAATTCTTTATTTCATTCTTAAGAAAAAAAGATCTTTCATGAGATTCAAAAATAGATCTTAATTTATACTTATATCCGTTAATAACTTGGATTTGTGATAATTTAAAAAATACATATGCTTGTGACAAAGAAGATACGTCGCAAGAATTCTGTGAATTCGTATTCGTAATATTACAAGATTTGTCTAAAATCGACATAAATGGAATTATACTTTGATTTGTTTTATCAATTCTTTCTGCATTTGTTTTTTTCTTGGAAATGGATTTTTTTACAACCTTTTTTGTTGATTCAAGAAGAAGTTGTATATTGATCCTAGGAATACGAATGATACATAAAAGCATATCGATGTATATCCTTTCCATGAAAAATTTGAAAAAAGAATATGATTTACGGGTTAATCGAACAATTCTTCTTTGTAAGATTTGAAAAATATTTTTTTGTAATTCTAATCTTTTATCATGATAAGTTGTTTTGTTAGAATTAAAATTTTTCTCTGAAGTTATAACCCCCCCGCTTTTTTCGTTTATCATTTTTTCTATTTCTTTTATGATTGTCTTTGTTTTAACATTAAGATCTTTTATCCTTTTTTCTGTCAATGAACTTTTTGTCCAATTCATAGAGTGAATTATAACGGGTGATTCGTCAATCATTGGATGATTCTTACTGATTGTTGAATTTTTGTTGTTTTCACTCAATTCATATATATTTTTGAATCTAAATAGAATACTTTTGATGTTCCATTTTCCTATTTCTTTTAAGATAGTTAGAAACCATTTTTTTCTTTCATTTAAAACTTGTAGAACTAGAAAAAAACGATTTTGGAAATTTTTTTTCAATTGTTTTTTAATTTTTTTAAAAATAGGACCCAAAAATGAAAATGGATTGGGGAAATAATTATCAAGGTACGATTCCACTTGTGTTCCACAAGCTGTTAAAAACCAGAAGTTTTTTTTTTCAGTAGATCTTTTTTTTTTTTCCGTAGATCGTAGCTTAGATTTGGATTTGTGCCAAGGTTTCAGAACAAAAGGAGATAAGATCCTTATCTGAAGACCCTCCTCGAACCAGTTTGCTGGAAATTCTTTGTGGGATACGGGAACGCCCTGATAGGTGCATTTAATATGCACTTCTTTTTTCCAATCCCTAAAATCTTCTGACCATTCGGGATATTGAAATAATAGTATACGAATGATATTTTTTGTTATTATCAATGAAGGTATTATAATATATTTTCTAATAATTGATTGGATTATTAAGACAAAGCTTCTAATTATTAGACCATATAGAATACTCTCCCAGGCTTCTTCTATTTCTCTAAGTCTTTTTTCGTCGTTGTTTTTTTTTTCCTCTTTTTTATCCTCTTCTCTCCTTTTCTGAAAAGCCAAATATTCTGAATTGTCTGTACCTTTTTTCCTGAAATATTCTTTCAAATATTGGGATATATCATCGATAAGATCAACAAAAAAGAATTTTTGTAGTTTGTCCAAAAAAAGGGGGGAATTGGCATTTCTTTGAAAGAGTTTCCAAGTCACTGTTTTACGCCTTAGAGGGCGCATAGATCCTTTGATTATTTCTCGGGAAAAATCCGGTTCGCGTGAATAATTTAGTACAAACAATTCGTTCTGATCAAGATCAAGATACTCATTATCCTCATAGTCATCTTTATTATAAGGAGTCTTAGAAATATCAATAGGGTTTTCATTGTAATTCTCTGTTTTACCATTAAAAACCACTATACGCTCGGCGTTTCTGCAACGAATCTGAGATTCCTGTGATACAAGTTCCGTCAGTTCCTCCAAGTCGTCGATTAAACTGTATGACCACCTAGGAACTTTTTTACTTATTTCTTTTATTGTTTGATCGTTCAGATCAGTTTGAATTGCGTCCAATAAGAATTTTTTTTTTCTTTTTTTTTCTTCGGAATATATTTTTACTTGTTCATGTTCTGGAAATAAATAAAGTCTGTCAAAATTAAAACTTGATACTGATTTTTCCGAAAATTTATTTATTAAGTTAAAAAAAAAACCAATTTCATTTAATAATGATTTTCTATCAAATGGATTTATTTTCTGTTCCAATTCGGGATCTGGATAATGACTATTAATAGAAAGAAGGATACCGTGAATCTTATTGATCAAAATGGAATTTGTTGTGTAAGTTTCATTTTGAATTGATGGTGAAAAGCTTTTTTGGATTTGTCCACGAAAGCATCCATTTAAGAAAGGATCATATATTTTAGTTAAGTATTTTCTTTTCGTCTCATCATTAGACAATCTAATTCGGTTTTCTAATACATCCATAGGAAGAAATTGCTTATCTAGAACTTTAGCCCTTT